AGATTTGTGCCAAAATAACAGATGCCAAGAAGAACAAAAGGCCTTGGACACGTAATGGGTCTTGAAGTACTATTTCCGCGTCTCCCTGACCAAATCCCCCCACATTAGGATTACTTGTTAATGGTTGATCAAGTTTGATGGATTCGCCTTCTGAAACAAGAAGTTCTGGTCCTGGGGGGATACTATCAATCACTTGATGCCCCTCTGGCGCATCTGTTATAGTTATTTCATACCCCCCTTTTTCTTTTCGTATTATTTTGCTTACTATACCCGCTGCTGTAGCATTATAAACCGTATTGTTACTCTTGCTCCCGTCGGGATAAATCTGACCCCTTCCCCTGTTCCCGCCTACGTATATGGGATATTTTAAGAAGTACGCATCCTTCTTAGCAGCAGGGTCCGGAGAAAGAATAGGAAAGGTGATTTCACTATATTTTTGACCAGGAACAGGACCTATCACAAGAATATTCTTTTTAGCGGGGCGATAACTCTGAAAAGAGAGATTACCTATCTTTTCTTTCATCTCTGGCGAAATACGATCAGGAGGGGCTAATTCAAACCCCTCGGGTAAAATAAGCACGGCCCCCACATTCAAAGCTCCCTTTTTACCATTAGCAAGAACTTGTTTTAGTTGCATATCATAAGGAATTCGAACAACTGCTTCAAATACAGTATCTGGAAGTACCGCTTGTGGAACCTCAATACCCACGGGCTTATTAGCTAAATGACAATTCGCGCATACAATACGACCAGTTGCTTCGCGCGGATTTTCATAACCCTGCTGTGCAAAAATGGGATATGCATTTGAAATGTATGCCCCAGTTATTATATATATCATGAGCGATACGGAAATGGAGCGAGTAATCTCTTCCTTTATCCAAGAGAGGGTCTTTCTAGTTTGCATGGTCCAGTCGTTGATCCAGAAAATTTATACAATAAAATTAGGTAGGTCGCTAGGATAGTTCCCTATCCACGATGCTGCTAGTTACTGAAAAATTTTTACTAAAATATAGGAGGAATCCGAATCTATTGGATGTATAGAAAAAATAAGTATATAAAAAAAAGTAAGATTTTGAATGTTTTATTTTACTTATGGACAAAATAACAAAATTCTAATTGGATCGGTGGATCATTTTTCAGTCATTCATTGAATGATAAATCACTACAAGTGACGGAGATACACGATTTAAATAACGGAAGATCCAATATTTAAAAATTGTATCGAAAATGACTGGAAAGGTGGAAACAAGTCCAGATATAATTTGATCATTATGAGCAAATCCAAAATCCTTGTAGAAAGAGCTAATCATTAGTTCCCAACCGTGGGGTGAATGGAATCCTATACATAAGTCGGTTAATAAAAGAATAGAAAGGGCTTTTATCGTGTCGCTTAAGTTATATATGAATTCTTGAATCCAAGAATTAAGAATAATAAGTTCTTCATTAACTAAAAAAGAATAACCACTTAGAATAACGAAACAGATTATATTTGTCGAGAAGTGCAAAATCGTATAGATACGATCTGCGTTGTGCATCTTGATCAATTGGATCGTTTCTTTGTGGATTCCGATACGAAACTTTTGTAGATGTGTTTCGGGGTATTCCTTTATCATTTCGTCCAACAGGAAGAGTTCCTCAAATTCTATTAATTTTTCTAGAATACTCTTTTCTTGAATATCATTTAAAAAAGTTTCGGATTTACTAGTATTCCACCAATTAATAATCCAAGATCCCATACTTTTATTAAATGAAAAAGAGACCCACCAGGGCAAAAATACTATAGACGTAAGATATAGAAGGGGAATGAATGCTTTTTTTTCCATTTTTGCGTCTGTGAATTTTTAATGAATCCGCTTCATTCGTCAACTCTATACGATCTAATATTTCTATCAAGCATAAGTTCTATTCTAATATTAGAATTTAGAATAGAAAGCTTCGAACTCCCGAATCTATTCCCTCGTTTTTATTTGTGAGTCAGTGGTTAGTCCTTGAATTTTGTGAATTTACATACGCATAAAAAAAAGTTTGCGGACAAAATTTCAAATTTTTCCGTTTTCCGTATATAGTATATATAATCTACGTCTTCTTTGGTTCATCAGTATTATGAAGAAATTTCAGTTAAGTTATGTTATAGAAAAAAAAAAGGAAAAAAAAAAAAGAGGATTTTTTGGTTTTTTACCTCCTGCTAAGAAAAGTGCTTCGTTTATTTCAAAATACTTCAATTGGTACACGCAAAAAATAGGCCAATTCCGCTGCTTTTTGCTCAATTTCTCGTGGAGTCAAATTCTCATCAGTACGAGTCAAAGGAATGGCCCCCTGGCCTCTGATTTCCATATAAAGGACACGCCGAGCATTAAAACCCTCTTTAACTTCTATTCTGATAGACTGAATATCTTTCATAAAGAATCGGAGTAAGATGCGACGATTTTTTCCTGGGAATCCCCAACGAAAAATACACACTATTCCTTCTTTTCTATCGAATCGATCATAACCACTACCTACATTCCACGAAATTGTGCACCACAAATAAGAGCTAATAAACAGACCGGCGAGCCCATAGAACGACATCACGATACCTTGTGGAAAAAAAATGATTTCCTGAGACGGGAATAAAGATATCAAATTTCTGTCAAGATAACTGGAAATTCCAATCAATAAAAACCCCAATGAACCTAAAAAAAGTATAATGGCCCAGCAGAAATTACTTATTTTTCGAGACCCCGCTATAAGTTCTATCCATATATGTTCTGATCGCCAACTCATACTAGATCTAGTTACATTTTATTGGAAGTGGGAGACCGGCCAAAATGAATTTTACTTTACATTTTTTTGTTTCCGAAGGAACTTTCATCAACTTGCACTATTCTGATGTGAATCTTTCGAAGCAATTGGTTAGATCTAAAAGTAAAATAATAGGAGCCCTCTCATATGATCCCCTATCTACACATATATAGCTACATGGGCTTTACATTTATTTCAGGCATTGGCCCCAATCGCGACTTATTTTCAATATTTTCAAATAGCTCGTTTACTCATATATCAGATTTACGTTTACGCCTGCCCTTTCTTTTCTGTTTGAAAGAAGCCACAAGTTATACCATATTATACTGAATAGATATCTGTGTTATAATCCAAGTCTAAGTCTTGAAAAAAAATATATGAAATTTGCCCCCATCAGATCTAAAAAATCTTGTTTTTTTGAACATGAAGAGATAAAGAAGCCATTGCAATTGCCGGAAATACTAAGCCCACTAAAGGCACAAAAATAGAGGGTAAGTTGTTGAGAATTGTCATAGAATGGGCACCTCGATTTAATATTTGTACCTGTTATTTATTGTTATATTTATTTTTTTTACCTATTATCGCTATATTATATTGTTAGAAAGATATCTTAAATAGAAAGATCTCTTAAAATTATTAGAATTCCTATAATAATTATACTAAGTATATCTAACTGAGTATATATAATAAAGTGCAAGGAATATAGAACTAACTAAATGGACTTATTCATTTTTATACATCAAATACATGTATGATAATTCACTTGTTTGTTATTTTTCTATTATTTTTTTTTCTTGTCTTATAATTTGAATTTCATAATTATAATTTGAATTTAATAAAGAGTTTCTTCACCTTATAAATTCTTCCAAAATTCGTTATAATTATAATATAATACGAAAGGAAGAAAAGAACATGAAATTCGTTTTATTTATTATTTACTACCCTACCTCGCGAAAAAAGAATTCGCTCTTTTATCTTGTTCATAGAGGTTTCCTAATTAGGAATCAGGGATATCGGTAAAAAAAAAATTATCTGTATGATTCTTTCCATAATTCTCTCTTATGTCACCAAAACAAATCCATTCTTCGGATTTTTCCTTTGATTCCGATAAATAAATACTTAATAAATACTTATTCTAAATAGTTATTCGCCAGAAAGAAAATAATTTAAAGAATTCAATTTAATTAACTATTAACTTAAGGTTCTACTAAAGTTATGATTCAAAGGAAAGAAAGCGTGGAGCTGAAATAATTCACTCAGAACGCCCTTTAACAGATTACGTGGTACGATTGGATCAAATAAGCCCTTATGGAATAAAAATTCAGCCGCTTGTGAACCTTCTGGTACTGTCTTATTCAATGTTTGTTCAATTACTCTTTTACCTGCAAATGCAATGTAGGCGTTGGGTTCAGCAATAATGATATCCCCCAACATACCAAAACTAGCTGTCACCCCACCAGTCGTAGGAGATGTAAGGATTGATACATAAACTAACTTTTTATTCGATTGATAATCATATAAAGCAGCAGAAATTTTAGCCATTTGCATCAAGCTCAAACTTCCTTCTTGCATGCGTGCTCCTCCGGAAGCACACACTAGAATAAGAGGTAAAAATTGATTAGTAGCATACTCGATTAAACGAGTAATTTTCTCGCCTACTACCGATCCCATACTACCCCCCATAAACTGAAAATCCATAACCCCAATTGCTACGGGAATGCCGTTTAGTTGACCTATGCCGGTTTGAATGGCCTCGGTTAATCCTGTCTTTTTTTGATAAGAATCAATACGATCTTTATAAGGTTCCTCCTCTGAATGAAAGTCAATGGGATCCAGGGAGAACATGTCCTCATCCATAGGATCCCAAGTCCCTGGATCAATCGAAAGTTCAATTCTATCTGAACTACTCATTTTCAAATGATATCCACATTGTTCACAAATATTCATTTTTGATTTAAAAAATTTCTTATAATTTAATCCATAACAAATTTCACATTGAACCCACAAATGCTTGTATTTTTGAGTTACACCGAGATCATTAGAATTTTCTCTTAGAGCGAAATCGCTGCCGTTCGTGCTAGTTCTTAGCTTGGAATTCCAGTTTTCACTACTATTTCTACTTTCACCCAAAATGTAAGTAGAAATGTAACTTTCGCTGTAATTTTCACTACCACTTAAAATAGAACTCGCAATCCCGATTTGAGAACGAAGATAACTGT